TCATCAGACACGCGTATTTTTTATTTTACAATGGATTTCATTAATGGAAATTTGTTTATGTAGTGAGTAATAGGCTCTGGTTGTTCGCTGTTCAAGAATTCTTGTTTAGGCCGTTCATACCACCCATACATAGTGTTTTGATCAATTCTTCCATGTTTCAGCAGTAGCATATTGTTCCATGGAGCTAAGGTCCGAAATATGGAAAAACAAGTATTTCCACGGCTCTCCCGCCCAGTCAGTTCTGTTCCACTTAATCCCTCTTTCATGGCCACATATCTTTACGGCTAAGGGATGGGAAATATTTTTCCTGTTACATGAATCCAATTTTCAGTTCATCCGGGAAAATCCATCTTTTTCTAAACAATGTCTTTGTCATTTGATCCAATAGCCTTCCGTTAGATAGGAACAGATTTGATAAGTACTGATAACTCGCGGATTGAATATTAGAACGGAAAGATCTATTATATAATGAACTAATGGTTCTAAGCCGTCTCCGTCTCTGGCGATTAATCAAAAATTCGAAGTACTTTTCTTTCGGTTTCTTGCTAAACCCGCGTTTATATAGAGTCTCCCCTTGGGAAGTCAGAAGAAGCCCCTTTGACATCTCTTGATCTGCAAAGAATTCTCGATGTGAAAACAGAAAGACAGAGAGCTCATCGTTGAATATGTAAAAGAGTGGATCTCCAGGGTCCCAAATGAATTGGCCTTTTCGAAAAAAGACTTGTTCTTTGGAAGATCGATCTCGTCCCGGGGTTTCACTCTGCAAGAACTCCCAATCATTCTCTTGACGCTCATCCTCTTCATCATATCCATCATCCCCTTCACCATAAAATGCATAATCAAAATATTCATCATTAACTTCATCAGAAATGATCGGCTTGCCCCGAAATGACCTGGCCCAATAGGGAAATTCCAATTCATTGGGCCTTTCGATCCAATCAAATAGAAAGCCCCAAGGTTGCCATATTCTAGGAGCCCAAACTATGTGATCGACTACATCCTCCGCTAACTGTTGCGGGTCGGTGCCTTCTGCCCATTCTTTTAACTCCGATTCATAGAGAAATCTACGATCAAAGATAGAACGAGATCCATTTTCCATCATCTCTAAGGGATTCCTTGGTTCGGGCCGAAGAAGCGAGGATCCCACCAGAGCGCCTTCTACTACTTCTACTAGGCCATCGACTAGATCAGAATCCGTCTCAACGAGTCTATAAGAAGTGATCCAATTTTTTTCATCGGGTCCGGGTAGAGACCAAAGATCTTGAGCGACCAATCCGGCAGAACAACTCAAAAGATAAAGAAGTATCGTTAATTTCTTCATGCTCGTTCCAAGTTCGAAGAACCATTTGTACAAATAAGGATCCCCTTCGTAACATGATTGCTTCTTCATATAGATAGATATAGGATCTATAAGGCAGCAATTATTTATAAGTACATTTTGTGCAACAGCCCTTCCTATCTGATAGAAAAGGATCCCATGATCCGGAACCGGTCTTACATGGGCTCGCAACTCCCAAGTTTGTCTATGAAGAGCGAATCTAATTGTATTAGTGTCTATAATTGATTTCTTCTGTGTAATACTAATCGATAGGGCCTCGTTGGTAATTGCTACAAGATCTCGTGCATTGTAACCCATGGCTATGGACCCGAATCCATTAGTATGGAACATTTTCTTTTCCAAGTGAAATCCCCTAGTATATGAAAGGGTGAAGACGTGCTTTCGTTGTTGTGGAATAAGAAGCCTTCGTATCTTAATGCATGTATTTAATTTATTCGGAGCTATTAGAGCGGGATCCACTTTTTGGGGACTATGAGTCGAAGCAATAACAAGAATATCTCTAGTGGACCGTCTTTCACAATCCCCGGAGAGATAGTTCAATAATAAACCGAGGGACTCCGACTCATCCACATACAGATCATGAATGTTTGGAATCCATACTATGCAAGGAGACATTGTTCTTGCCAATTCGAATTGCAAGTTGATAGAAGCTAGATCTATTTCCAACTCGATGATATACCTAAGTATCTCATCATCCACCGTATACTCCTCCCTCAGCTCCGGGTCCGAGTCCAAGTTCGAATAAATATAGTCACGATCATTAATATCATCCACATCTTTAAGCGCATCCATATATTCCTTAGCAGGATCGCTATCATCATCAATACCATCAATATCCACACCATCAAGCGCTTCCATATAGTCCTCATCAGGATCGAGATCATCAATAACTGTTTGCAAATCCAGCTTGTTAAGAAATACCGTAATGAAAGGAAGATAGGAGTTTGCCGCTAGGGATTTGACCAAATAGGATCGTCCAGTTCCTATAGGACCTATCACTAAAATACCCCTAGAGGGGGATAGGGCTAGGCGGAACGAAAAGGGTTTTGGTTTTCCATGAGATGGGAAATGAAAACTATTAGCCCCACACGAGGTTTGTGGATAAGTGATTGTCTGATAATGAGCAAGGAATAGCCGTCTTTCTGCTAAACAGGATGTATT